TTGACTCTGCGCCAGTGATTCCCCTATTATTTATTAGTGAACAATAATTGAATAATTCCTTCATAGAGATAGAGGACATAATTCACATGGATATAGTAAATCTCGCTTGGGCTGCTTTAATGGTAGTCTTTACGTTTTCCCTTTCACTAGTAGTATGGGGAAGGAGTGGACTCTAGAAGTACTACTAATTGAGTTTAGGAACTAAACAGTATCACTTTTTTTTATAGATCGTTCGGCAAAGTTTTTTTTATTTAAAATTTCACTATTTCAATTTAAAATTTTATTTTTAAATTGAAATAGAAATTTAAAATATCTTCATTTCGAAATTCTCTTGGATTTTAGTTGAGTAATGTATTCTATGAATAATAAATATATATGAAGAATACTCTTTCAATCAAAGAAATATTTCAATTATTTCCGTGTTCGTATTTTGAAAGTAAAAAAAGTAAAAGGAATACAAATGGTAGGAAATTTATTCCAACTGAATTCTTCATAAATTTTCTATTTCGATGAACTGACTCTTACCAAAGTTAGATATGGACCATGAGGAAGAACGGAACTTTTTTTTATTTTGTTTACCTCTTTACTGTTCAAAGATCAAAGAGAAAAAAATTCGGTTATTCCATTACGTGGATACACATTGGGAAACAACATAGTAGTTGTCCAACGAGATACTGCACATCCTAAAATATTGTCTTGGGCGAGTCACATATTGCGCCGCTTGTTTTAGTTTTACTATTTTAGAAATTTTATTTATGTTTTGCTTGTTTTATTGAACCCATTTCATATCATGGTTCAAACGTTAAAAGTCGACGGGTTTTACTAATCCTTTTCGAAATCCGAAGAAGTTCCCATGGATCATTTGTCAACTCCTCAATCAATGACTTCTTCGTCGGAATGCTAACTAAAAGATTATTTTATTATACCTATCGAAGAAGTCATTGATTCTTTCGATCGGGATTCATATTGAAAATAATCAGAAATCTAGGAATTCTAATCGTAAAAGTCGCTTTCGATTATTTCAAATTAATTTAATTGAAATCAACACAAATTAAATACAAATAGATAAAGCAAAGAAATAGAATTGGGATACTATATAATATACATTATCACTATATATATTATATATACGTAATTAAATCGATTTCTATATATATAGAAAAGGAATATGATGATACTATTGTAGATTGATCTATATTAATCTATATTAAATTAACCCGCATTACAATACAACTTTATACACTACAATAACAATACTAGATAGTATGGTAGAAAGAAATATCTGAATCTTTCTACCATACTATCGTATCTCATAGAATACGACTGATTCTAGTCTGCCCATTTCATTTAAGACGCGAAATTTTTATCCTTTTCTTCTCTGCAATTATTGATAAGAAATAAAAAATCAAGTTTAATTCAAATTAATCACCTTGGCTGACTGTTTTTACGTATATTATAAGTAAAAAAGCAGTAGGAACTAGAATAAACAGTGCAGTAGCAATAAATGCGAGAATATTTACTTCCATAATCTCATTGTTTAATTTTTCTTTAATTCGCAATAACTCGGGAGTTAATCCCATAGAGATAATAAATCTTTCGCCTGTAAATTCAATGGGATGCATTACATCTCGATGATATCGAATCGGATCAATATCATGAATAACAATATCGGAGCTATCAAATCGATTCATCGTCAAGAATTGAATAGTATAACATAGGACGATCTTTTATCCATACTGAACTCAAAATTTGATTCCCGATACAATCAATAATTCCTTTATTTATTTATCATTCTTTTCCATTCTTTCTTTTCTATAACCTACCGCCCTCTTTGTACAATCATCTGATGAAGTATCATCTAACCGCCTTTCCACTTACCATTGGTTCTAAACAAACCCCAACAAACAATAGAAGCTCAATGAAAAAAAAGGAAGGAGCTAAGTTATAACCTCCTTTTTTTAATGATCCAATCTTCTTGGAAAACAAAAGAAGTATGATAAAGACGAGTACAAATTCCGGTATAAAAAAATCGAATATTCCATCAAATTAACTATTTTTTTATATATTTATATATAAATTTAAAAAGTTTGTTCTTTCAAGGAAAAACCCTTATAAAATATAAAAAAAAAAAAAAAATTCATTACCTCGCTAATAAAAAAGTGATCCTTGTTTGATCTTTATTTTTTAAATATCCTCTTTCATTGGATTAGTAATGGGACGCATATATCAAAAGCTCAATGCGAAATTTGAATGAGATAGATTATTTCAAATTAGTAAAATTTGAAATTGAGGTTACACAAAATAGGGCCCGAAAAGGATATACTTTTATTTTAATCTTAAAAAAAAAGTATTCTATACTATTCTATACACAGTAACTATGTTCAATTTATTTTATATTGTACAAATTCCATTTATGTATGTACTCCCGGGAAACATACAATACTCTACTCTATTTCATATTTCACAGATCGGGAGTAATTGAAAAAGCCAGACCCAGTACAGTACGGTATCCCGTGGAATCCTGAATCTGATGCTAATAATATAATAATTGTACTAATCCACATATGCCTCTCTCCCATCAATCGAATCGGTACTAGTCGAAGAAATGGAAATTCCCCCATTTGGTTGATGATAAATGTGAAACGAAAAAGAAAAAAAGAAGAGGGATCGCTGTTGGGAATGAAATTATGTTATTTGGACTTCTTTTCACAAAAAATAGAGAGATGAATTGATATAGTTTTTTATTGGATTTGGATTCGTCGGGACTGACGGGGCTCGAACCCGCAGCTTCCGCCTTGACAGGGCGGTGCTCTGACCAATTGAACTACAATCCCAAGTAAATACCATAATAAAATAAAGTATACATATTTTTATGATTTCATTCTAACCCTTTCAATTTCGATTAGAATTGGCGTGTTGTAACAGAGCTGCGAGTGTGATATATCGATACCCATATGTATATGTACTTTAGTGAGAGCAGCCGGTATTACTAGTAATCCTTTCGTTATTGCCAAATCAATTGGATAATCACTCGTTCAATCAAAAAAGTTTTTTTTTATTTACTCTTTTCCTTAAACTTTACTTTATAGTTACGGATCCTGATATGAATCTAGATCATTAGCAAGATCAGAATTTCTTGTAAAAAGAGAGTAAATAAATAGTGGTATAGATATATCATAAAATGGATTTCTTCCGTATTGGGATTGGGGGATCGGGCATTTCTGGAGAGCAACAAATGGGTTATATTATATCATTTCATGGCGGATCGGCAAATTATTGGGCCGAGCTGGATTTGAACCAGCGTAGACATATTGCCAACGAATTTACAGTCCGTCCCCATTAACCGCTCGGGCATCGACCCAGGAAGAATCAATTCCAGGCTTATTGATAATCCACGATCAACTTCCTTTCGTAGTACCCTACCCCCAGGGGAAGTCGAATCCCCGCTGCCTCCTTGAAAGAGAGATGTCCTGAACCGCTAGACGATGGGGGCAGACTTGCACGACCGCCATCATACTATGTTCATAGTATGAATAGTTTTTTAAAATTGTCAATATAATGGAATGGTATGACTCGATACGAAGGATCTTTCCGTCTTTCACGATTCTTTCTATACAATTTTTTTCGATAAAAGTTTGGTTCAAAGGCCACGCCGAATCTCTTTATCCGAATCTCTTTATCAATGATTCAATGAAATATCTTGGATCTATGTTAAATTAGTGGATACATGTATCACTCAAATGAATTTAGTTATGATGTCAATTAGGATAGTCTTGAAACAATTCATTGTATTGATATTTATCAAATCCAATATCAATAAACCGTTTTATTTTACCTATATTATATACTCTATATTAAATTATATTAAATTATTTAATTTACTTTTACTGGATAAAGAAAATTTTTCATTCCTGAATGAACCCTTATACTTATTATAAGATATATCTATGTACATCTATTATAATAAGTATATATACTAAACTCATAGTGTCTTTATTCAGGAATTGGATCAAACAAGCCCTTTTAACTCAGTGGTAGAGTAACGCCATGGTAAGGCGTAAGTCATCGGTTCAAATCCGATAAGGGGCTTTGATTTTTTCATAAATCATAAAACTCCGGCAGTAGTATTCATATTTGAAGTGCGAATAAAGATATTGTTGATCTTTGTAATAAAGTAATAAAAAAAAAGTAACAAACCGTATAATTTAATATTTTAATATATAATAAAAATCAAAATTATAACATTATAATTAATTATAGTATGGTTATAAATTTGCTATTTTAATAAATTCAATATATTATTAAATAAAAAATATATTATTTATTATTAATAAATATATTATTTATTATTAAATAAATAATATAATTATTATAAATATTATATTAAATATTATAATGAATGTAAGGATAAGTCGTCTCGTTAAATCTTCAAATATTACTATTCCTTTCCTATTTTCCATTATTCCAATTAAATCGATTAGAAATCAACAAAATAAAAAGTAAGTGGACCTAACCCATTGCATCATAATTATATCCACTATTCTGATATTAAAATTCGATAGAGATGAAATTGGATCTTTTTTTTCTTTGGACTACGCGGGAATCTGTCGATATATCCGATTTAATCTTCTTGTTCCTAGACGTTCTATAGGAATAAATTAGGAATGAATAAATTAGTATTCCCTTCCTTTACCGAGAAACATTTATTCCAAGTCACAACATACGAGCCATTTTAAATATCTTTCTTTGATTCCAATTCCAGAACACAAGATCCGTTTTATTAGTTATATCTTATATATCTATTTATATATCTAGCAAATCGCTATTTCATGTACTAAATATTTCCATCCATATTGATACATGCAATATTTTTGTTCCGACAACGTAATGGGGAATGTATGCGAGAAGGGTACTTTCATTTCGAGTCTCATATTATTTAATATTTAATTAACTAATATGTATTTAATTCAATACAATATATTAATTTAATAATAGGAAAT